GATCCTTGTGTAGCGAAAAGGGAACTCCGCTGTATCTGCACAAACTCCCTGATAATATCCATAAATGGCTTGTTTTTGGTAAGAGATGGACATTACTATATGTAAATTCAGGTGCATGGTATACATCAGTACTCCAGTGCATTTCCCCTTCTGAGTCAGAATAAATATGTTTTCGAACCTTCTCTTTCAAATTCAAAGTGTACGTTCCCGCACGAATTTCAGCAATAACTTGTTCTGATTCCACATATTGATCATTTTGAACTAAAAGCAAACTCTTTGGCGGAATAGTCACATTATGTAGAATATCTTGACTCTGAATAGTTACATACAAATCTATATAACATAGAAAAGCCGGATGCCCATGACGTGTACGTGTGGGATGAACCAAATCCTCATTAAATTGAATTTTTCCGTTAGAGGGGGCTCGTACGTGTTCTGCAATACCTCCCGTAAATACTCCACCGGTATGAAACGTTCTTAATGTTAGTTGAGTACCCGGCTCTCCAATAGATTGACCCGCAATAATACCTACGGCTTCCCCCAATTCAACCAGATCGCCATGAGTAGGACTCCGACCATAACATAATCGACAGATCCAAGACGTACTCCTACAAGTAAAAGGGGTTCGAATATATATTGGTTGTGTTCGAAAGGTTATGAATCGATTGACAAGGCCAACCCCAATATCTTGATTGCGAATGGCAATGCATCGTGGTCCCATATATATATTGTCTGCTAATACACGACCAATTAATGTTTGCAGAAAAATTCTTTCCGGCATCATCCCATTTCGAGAACTCACAGAAATCCCTCGGATGGTGCCACAATTTGTTCTACGTACAACAATGTGTTGAACTACTTCAACAAGTCTACGTGTAAGATATCCAGCATCTGATGTTCGTACAGCAGTATCCACAACTCCTTTTCGGGCTCCATAGCAAGAAATGATATATTCCGTTAAAGACAGTCCTTCGCGTAAATTGCTTTGAATAGGTAAATCGATCATTTGACCTTGTGGATCCGACATTAATCCTCTCATACCTACTAATTGGTGTACTTGAGATGCATTTCCCCTAGCTCCCGAAAAAGACATTATATGGACTGGATTAAAGGGCTCTGTCATCCTAAAATTCGGATTCATTTCTTGTCGCAAATATTCACTTGTAGCATACCATATCTCAATGGATTGGCGTAATTTTTCTACCGCATGTACATTTCCATAATGATGGTGTTTTTCCAAAACTAAACTTTGTTGTTCAGCATCTTGGACCAGCCATCCCTTAGAAGGTATTGTTAAAAGATCATCAATTCCTAATGAAATGGATGTGGCAGTAGCTTGCTGGAAACCAAGAGTCTTTACTTGATCCAGGATGTGTGATGTATATGCCATTCCAAAATGATCTATTAATCTGCTAATAAGTCGTTTAATGGCAGTTCCGCCTATCACTTTATTGTGAAAGACCAGATTAGCCTGCTCGGCCATAAGTACCTCCATATTCCGCTGAGTAGGATTTGACAATGGATTTGAGTCAATGATTGGAAAACTTCCTTTTCTCGATCGTGATTCGCGTAGAAATTCAGGAACTATAGTCCTAATTGACCCGAAAAAATAGAAATTCACAATTACTTAGCTTAAATCCCTATGATCTATGATTCAATTAGGTACCATTTGAGCAGGCTTGGCAAAACCCTTGTATAGCTTCTTCGATTTCTCGATAAAAAGAAATATGACCAACAGTAGTTCGAATGTATATACAAAGAATTTCTTTTTTTACACTTCTTACTATTAGATAGTGTCCATAAATCTCATGATAGGTACCCAAAGGCTCATAATGAACTTCGATGGGAGCTTCTCTTAAAGCAATAACACGTTGATCTAGTTTCCATCGGAGCCACAAAGGACTATTTAAATTGATTCTTTTTTGCCGATAAGCTCCAATTGCATCATAGGAATTACAAAAGAAGGGTTCTTTCGTATACTTATCGTTATTATCGTAAATTCGTTCATTTTGAGAATTTCTACAATTACAAGGATTATACCTATTTGCACAAATACCTCGACGATTTCCGCTTGTTAATAGATAAAGCCCAATAAGCATATCCTGAGTTGGTACGGAAATGGGATCTCCAATAGCTGGAGACACGAGATTTATATGAGAAAACATAAGTAAACGCGCTTCCGCTTGAGCCTCTAATGATAAAGGTACGTGAACAGCCATTTGATCCCCATCAAAGTCTGCATTGAATCCCTTACAAACTAATGGATGTAAACAAATAGCACGCCCTTCCACTAAAATGGGTTGGAATGCCTGTATGCCTAATCTATGTAAAGTGGGCGCTCTATTCAGCAGTACAGGATGACCCTGCATAACTTCCTGAAGTATTTCCCATACAATTGGCTCTTTTTCCCGAATTTGACTCTTAGCAACTCCTATGTTCGAAGCAAGATGTTGTCTAATTAGACCACGAATTACAAATGTCTGAAAAAGCTCTATTGCGA